TTTATACCAATGAGCAAAAAAAGTACAACTTGAACAATGAATTAATAAGTCGAACAAAAGCTCTAGAAAAAGAAAAGGGATTTATTGCTCTAGATATGCTCGAAAAAAGGACCAGATTATGCAATGATGAAAACGAACAAAAATACTTGCCCAAAGCGTATGACCCCTTTTTGAGGGGACCATATCGTGGAACAATAAAAAAATTCTATTCACATATGATCATGAATGATTTAATCACTTCTACAGATATGGAGGATTCCATAGAAATCAATTGGATAAATAAGATTTATGGGCTACTTCCTAATAATTCTAATTATTCCAGAAAATTTGAACATCAAAAGAATCCGCCTGATAGGGAATCATTACTGAATTATATTGGTAATTCCTTAACCTCAATCAAAGAATTTCCTTTTGAGCCTGCACCCATTTTGCATTTTAAAAAATATTCTTTATTGAGAGAGCAAACAAGAATTGATTTAGAAAATCAAACAAAAGCTTTAAAATGGGTATTCGATGTAATTACAACTGATCCAAACGATCAAACAATAATTAGAAAAAAATCTATTGGAATAGAAGAAATCCGTAAAAGGGTTCCTCGGTGGTCATACAAATTAACTGATGATTTGGAAGAACAGGAGGAAGAAAATGAGGAAGAATCTAAGGAAGATCATGAAATTCGTTCAAGAAAAGCCAAACGCGTAGTAATTTATACTGATAACAATCAGAATACCAACCCTATTACAACTACAAATAATACTAATAATAGTGATCAAGCAGAAGAGGTGGCTTTGATACGTTACTCGCAACAATCGGATTTTCGTCGGGATATAATCAAAGGATCCATGCGTGCTCAAAGACGTAAAACGGTTATTTGGGAAATGTTTCAAGCAAATGTGCATTCTCCGCTTTTTTTGGATCGAATAGACAAAACATTTTTTTTTTCTTCTTTTTATATCTCTGAAATGATGAATCTCATTTTTTGGAATTCGGTGGGGAGAGAACCAGAATTGAAAATTTCACATTTTGATTTTGAGGAGGAAGAGACAAGGGAAAAAGAGAAAAAAAACGAAGAAAAAAAAGAGGAAAATGAACGTATAGTAATATCAGAAACTTGGGATAGCATTATATTTGCTCAAGCAATAAGAGGTTTGATGTTAGTAACCCAATCTTTTCTTAGAAAATACATTGTATTGCCTTCATTGATAATTGCTAAAAATATTGGCCGTATGTTATTATTCCAATTCCCCGAATGGTATGAGGATTTGAAGGAGTGGAATAGAGAAATGCATGTTAAATGCACTTATAATGGTGTTCAATTATCAGAAACAGAATTTCCCAAAGATTGGTTAACAGACGGTATTCAGATAAAGATTCTATTTCCTTTCTGTTTGAAACCTTGGCGAAGATCTAAAATACGATCTCATCCTAGGGATCAAATAAAAAAAAAAGGAAAAAAAGACAATTTTTGTTTTTTAACGGTTTGGGGAATGGAAGCGGAATTCCCTTTTGGGAATCCCCAAAAACGACCTTCCTTTTTTGAACCCATTTATAAAGAACTCCAAAAAAAAGTTAGAAAAGTTAAAAAGGATTTATTTCTACTTCTAAAAGTTGCAAAAGAAAAAACAAGATGGATCATTAAAATACTTCTAGTTCTAAAACGAATAATGAAGGAAATTCTAAAAGTAAACCCAATATTCTTATTTGAATTGAGCAAGGTGAAAGTATATGAAACGGCTGAAAATGGAAAAGATTCCGAAATAAATAATAAGATTATTCACAAATCAACCATTCAAATCCAATCCATGAATTGGACAAATTATTCACTCATAGAAAAAAAGATGAAAGATCTTTCTGATAGAACAATCAGAATCAGGAATCAAATAGAACGAATCACAAAAGACAAGAAAAAAATAATTCTAACTTGTGATGATAAAAGATCGAAATCACAGAAACATATTTGGCAGATATTCCAAAGAATAAATATACGATTAATACGTAAATCACATTATTTTATGAAATCTCTGATTGAAAATATATATATAGATATCTTGCTATGTATGATTACCATTCACAGGATCTATTTCCAACTTTTCTTTGAATCAACAAAAAAAATAATCAAAAAATCCGTTTACAACGATCAAACAAATCAGGAAGGAATTGATGAAAGAGATCAAAATACAATGAACTTTTTTTCCACTATAAAAAAGTCCTTTTCGAATACTAATATTAGTAATAGTACAAAAATGTATTATGACTTATCCTCCTTGTCCCAAGCGTATGTATTTTACAAATTATCACAAACCCAATTACTTAACAAGTATCAATTGAAATCTCTACTTCAATATCAGGGGACTTATCCTTTTATTAAGGATAAAATCAAGGATTATTGTATGACACGAGGAATATTTGATTACAATTCAAGACATAAGAAAATTCATAAGTCTGGAATGATTGAATGGAAAAACTGGTTAAAGGGGCATTATCAATACAATTTATCTCAAACCAAATGGTCGCGGTTAGTACCACAAAAATGGCGAAATAGAATCAATCAACGTTATAGGATTCAAAATAAGGACTCAATTAAAGCGGATTCATATAAAAAAGAAAAAGACCAATTAATTAATTACGTGAAACAAAATTACTATGCAGCGGATTCATTGACAAATCAAAAAGAAAAATGGAAAAAACACTACAGATATGATCTTTTATCACATAAATATATGAACTATGGGGATAAGGAGGATTTTTATATTTATGGGTCAAGATTACAAGTAAATGGGGTTCACAAAATTCCATATAATTTCAATAAACCAAAATCCGAATCATTTTATGTATTGGTAAGTACAGCTATTAGTGATTATCTAGAAGAAGGATATATTATTGATACGCATAAAAATCTAGATAGAAAATATTTTGATTGTCAAATTCTCCACTTTGGTCTTAGAAAAAATATCGATATTGAGACCTGGACCAATACACATATCGGTACCAAAATTGATAAAAATACTAAGACTGAAAAAAAAATCAACAACAAAATGAAAAAAAAAGATATTTTTTCTCTTACGATTCATCAAGAAATCAACCCATCCAATCAAAAAAGTATTTTTTTTAATTGGATGGGAATGAATCAAGAAAGAGTTTATCATACCATATCAAATCTAGAATCTTGGTTCTTCCCAGAATTTGTCTTACTTTTTGATGCATATAAGATTAAACCATGGATTATACCAATCAAATTACTTCTTTTTGACTTTTATTTTTATAAAAATAAAAGTCAAAATAAAAACATCAATATAAATGGAAAAAATAATCCTCAGATGATATCTCATCAAAAAAAATATCTTAAATTAGAAAATTCCAACCAACAAAAAAATGAGCAACAGGACCAAGTAAATCTTGTATCAGATCTACGAAAAGAAAACAAAAAAAAAGATATTGAAGAGAATTATGCGAGATCAGACATTACCATTAAAAAAGGTAAGAAGAAAAAACAATCCAAGAAAAACAAGGAAGCAGAACTAGATTTCTTCCTGAAAAAATATTTCCTTTTTCAATTAAGATGGGATGACTCCTTGAACCAAAGAATGATCAATAATATCAAGGTATATTGTCTCTTACTTAGACTGATAAATCCAAAAGAAATTGCTATATCCTCGATTCAAATAGGAGAGATGCATCTGGATGTAATGCTAATTCAGAAAGATCTAGCTCTTACAGAATTGATAAAAAAGGGAATATTAATTATCGAACCAATTCGTCTATCTATAAAAAGGGATGGAAAATTGATTATATATCAAACTATAAGTATTTCATTGGTCAAGAACAATAAACACCAAACTAATAGAAAATGCATAAAAAAAAGATATATTGATAAGAGGAATTTGGATAAACCCATTGTACGATATGGGAATATGCTTGTGAATGGGGACACAAATTATTATGATTTCCTTGTTCCCGAAAATATTCTATCTCCTAGACGTCGCAGAGAATTGAGAATGTTAATTTGTTTCAATTCCCATAATTGGAATGTTACGGATAGAAATAGAAATCCATTATTTTGCAATGAAAATAACATAAGAAACTCTGGAAAATTTTTGGATGAGGACAAGCATCTTAATACGGATACAAATAAATTCATTAAATGCAAATTTGTTCTTTGGCCCAATTACCGATTAGAAGATTTAGCTTGTATGAATCGCTATTGGTTTGATACCAATAATGGCAGTCGTTTCAGTATGTCAAGGATACATATGTATCCACGATTTAGAATTATTTAATTTAATAGTATATTTCCTATATCATATATATATCTATATTCCGTGACATTTTCGGTATATGAAAGCCGAAAGATGTATGCATATGCTATGTTATATTTTGGTAAATGATACAGATTGAATGGTGTATCCATTCAATTGGATATAGGAATAAATAAATTAGGGGAATCCTTTTAGATAGAAATAAATTCTTTTCTTTCGTTAATGCGGAAACATATTATCCCTTTCTATCCAAATCAAATTGAAAATTTGATTTGGATAAAATAAAGAAGTAGTATATGAATAAATCCAAATTTTTGTGTGTACTAGATGTGTGTACTAGATGTGTGTACTAGATTAAAATAACCGGCATAATTCCTTTTTTTTTATTATTTTTCCTGATCGGAAAAATCCATGAAAAAGAAAGAAAAAGGATAGAAAAATTTTTTATGGTCAAAAATTCATTCATTTCCATTATTCCACAAGAAGAAAAAAAAGAAAACAAAGGTTCTGTTGAATTTCAAGTATTCAGTTTCACCAATAAGATACGGAGACTTACTTCACATTTGGAATTGCACAAAAAAGATTTTTTATCACAAAGAGGTCTACGAAAAATTCTAGGAAAACGTCAACGGTTGCTGGCTTATTTGTCAAAGAAAAATAGAGTACGTTATAAGAAATTAATTGGTCAGTTGGATATTCGAGAGCCAAAAACTCGTTAATTTAATCGTTTGAATTTTTTTTAGTAGTATTCAATTTTTCGTTTTGATGAGTCTCGTTTTGAGGAATTCATGGAATAATGAATTAAGGAAGAAAAGATATGACAGTACCGGTTACAAGAAAAGATCTCATGATAGTCAATATGGGGCCTCACCACCCATCAATGCATGGTGTTCTCCGACTAATCGTTACTCTCGATGGTGAAGATGTTATTGACTGTGAGCCCATATTGGGCTATTTACACAGAGGAATGGAAAAGATAGCGGAAAATCGAACAATTATACAATATCTACCTTATGTAACACGATGGGATTATTTAGCTACTATGTTCACAGAGGCAATAACCGTAAATGCGCCAGAACAATTGGAAAATGTTCAAGTACCTCAAAGAGCTAGCTATATCAGAGTAATTATGCTGGAATTGAGCCGTATAGCTTCTCATTTGTTATGGCTTGGACCTTTTATGGCGGATATCGGTGCACAGACTCCCTTTTTCTATATTTTCAGAGAAAGGGAATTGATATATGATCTATTCGAAGCCGCCACAGGTATGCGAATGATGCATAATTATTTCCGTATTGGAGGAGTAGCTGCTGATCTACCTTATGGATGGATAGATAAATGTTTGGATTTCTGCGATTATTCTTTAACAGGAGTTGTTGAATATCAAAAACTTATTACGTGGAATCCCATTTTTTTGGAACGAGTTGAAGGAGTGGGCATTATTGGTGGAGAAGAAGCTGTAAATTGGGGTTTATCAGGACCGATGTTACGAGCTTCTGGAATCCAATGGGATCTTCGTAAAGTTGATCATTATGAGTGTTACAATGAATTCGATTGGGAAGTCCAATGGCAAAAAGAAGGAGATTCATTAGCTCGTTATTTAGTACGAATCGGTGAAATGAAGGAATCCATAAAAATTATTCAACAGGCTCTAGAAGGAATTCCTGGAGGACCTTATGAAAATTTAGAAGTACGACGCTTTGATAGAGCAAAGAATTCCGAATGGAATGATTTTGAATATAGATTTATTAGTAAAAAACCTTCACCCAATTTAGAATTGTCGAAACAAGAACTTTATGTGAGAGTGGAAGCCCCAAAAGGAGAATTGGGAATTTATTTGATAGGAGATAATAGTGTTTTCCCCTGGAGATGGAAAATTCGTCCACCCGGTTTTATCAATTTGCAAATTCTTCCTCAGCTAGTTAAAAGAATGAAATTGGCCGATATCATGACGATATTGGGTAGTATAGATATCATTATGGGAGAAGTTGATCGTTGAAATGATAATTGATACGACAGAAGTACAAACTATCAATTCTTTTTCTACATCGGAATTTTTTAAAGAAGTGTATGGACTAATATGGATTGTACCCATTTTGACCCTTATATTGGGAATAACAATGGGGGTACTAGTAATTGTGTGGTTAGAAAGAGAAATATCTGCAGCGATACAACAACGTATTGGGCCTGAATATGCTGGCCCGTTGGGAATTCTTCAAGCTATAGCGGATGGGACTAAACTACTTTTTAAAGAGGACCTCCTCCCATCTCGAGGAGATATTCATTTGTTTAGTGTGGGACCGTCTATAGTGGTTATATCAATTCTACTAAGTTATTTAGTAATTCCTTTTGGGTATCGTCTTGTTTTAGCCGATCTCAGTATAGGTGTTTTTTTATGGATCGCCATTTCTAGTATTGCTCCTATTGGGCTTCTTATGTCAGGATATGGATCAAATAATAAATATTCCTTTTTAGGTGGTCTACGAGCTGCTGCTCAATCTATTAGTTATGAAATACCATTAACTCTATGTGTGTTATCAATATCTCTACGTGTGATTCGTTGAAATATGAACTTTGAACCTCTCTTCTAGAAATAAAAGAAAAAAGAAAGAGGTTCAATGTATTGAATAGATGTTTTCATTTTTTTTATTCAGCATTCGGGTTGATGAGTTAAACCAGATAGTTATATGAGTGAAACTAAACAGCTTCTAAATTTGTAGTAAGAAGAAACAATCTCATTCCCTATGTACAAGAATAAAGTTGAAGTAAAAATAAGCAGTGTAAACTGCTTACCCCAAGATTAAGATTTTTTGATTAGTCATCATATCTTGAAGCGGGCGCAAACAAAAGATCAACTGTATGGAGTTTCTACTACTGTCTCATATGTATTACTATACCGGGGATCAATCAAAAGTCAGTGGACGGTTAGGAACACCAAGGTACACAAAGGATTAGTAATGGAGATAATGTAAGGTATCAAAAAAGAGATATTTCTTCATAAAACGAATCATAATAAGGACTTGAAATTGGTAGAAATGATCAAGTAGTACTTCCCTACGATTCCGATCTAGAGTATGCTCCTATTCACTGGTTAAAGAAATGACTATCAAGAACGAATTAATTCTTTATTTTATTTTTGAGTATCCTCCTCTGAGACAGAAGAACAGGAAAAAAGAAATGGAATGCAGTAATTGAATGAATAATAAAAAAAGGGGATCCTTATTTATTCTTTTCTCTATCCATATTCATACATATCGAATTCTTATCACGATTCATGAACTAATGACTAATTCTTTTTATTTTGTATTGATTGATATAAGGAGTATTTTATTGAAATATTAAGTTATTACCGAACAAAGAGAAATTTTTTTTGTAAAGGATGAGATCAATTCGGAAGCACTTTTTTTCTTATTCTAGCAGACAGAATTCCATTGGTCTAATTTGGGACTTTCCGATGTATCTTTATTCTATCCATCCAAAGATGGTGATAATACCGAACCCATCCTTACATTTTTTTTGTGGCCATCGAGGAGCCGTATGAAGCTGAGGTCTCACGTACGGTTTTGAAATAGCGATGGGAACAGTGATGTTATTATCGACTATGATTATCTAACAGTTCAAGTACAGTTGATATAGTTGAAGCACAGTCAAAATATGGTTTTTGGGGGTGGAATCTGTGGCGTCAGCCTATAGGATTTATTGTTTTTCTAATTTCTTCTCTAGCCGAATGTGAGAGATTGCCCTTTGATTTACCAGAAGCGGAGGAGGAATTAGTAGCAGGTTATCAAACCGAGTATTCGGGTATCAAATACGGTTTATTTTATCTTGCTTCTTACCTAAATTTATTAGTTTCTTCATTATTTGTAACAGTTCTTTACTTAGGTGGGTGGAATTTACCTATTCCGTATATATCCATTTTTGAGCTTTTCGGAATAAAAGGAATCGCCGGCATTTTTGGAATGACAATGGGTATCCTTATTACATTAACTAAAGCTTATTTGTTTCTCTTCATTTCTATCACAACAAGATGGACTTTACCTAGAATGAGAATGGACCAGTTATTAAATCTTGGATGGAAATTTCTTTTACCTATTTCTCTAGGTAATCTGTTATTAACAACTTCTTCCCAACTTGTTTCATTATAAATAAGAGAATACGATAACACTATTTTAGATTCATAATCTCTATCAAACAAGAGAAAGAAACGTCAAATTTTTCATGTATATCTACAATATGTTCCCTATGGTAATTGGGTCCATGAATTATGGTCAACAAACAATACGAGCTGCAAGGTACATTGGTCAAAGTTTCATAATTACCTTATCCCACACAAATCGTTTACCTGTAACTATTCAATATCCTTATGAAAAATCGATCACATCAGAGCGTTTCCGGGGTAGAATCCACTTTGAATTTGATAAATGTATTGCTTGTGAAGTATGTGTTCGTGTATGCCCGATAGATCTACCCGTTGTTGATTGGAGATTTGAAAGAGATATTAAAAAGAAACAATTACTTAATTATAGTATAGATTTCGGGGTTTGTATATTTTGTGGTAACTGTGTCGAGTATTGTCCAACAAATTGTTTATCAATGACTGAAGAATATGAACTTTCTACTTATGATCGTCACGAATTGAATTATAATCAAATTGCTTTGGGTCGATTACCAATCTCAATAATTGGAGATTATACAATTCAAACAGTTATGAATTCGACTCAAATAAAAATAGACAAAGATAAACCCTTTGATTCAAGAACAATTACCGATTACTAAGATTTTGTTTTGATATAAAGGATCCAAGCTTTTTATTTTGGGTAGTCAGTAACTACAAATAAAAACTAATGATTGTTGAGAATCACTCTTTGATTTAAACTAAAAATATATTTTGAGTGATGATTTCGAAATAGCAAATTTCAACTACTTTTTTCTTTTTTTTTTTCTTTCGGATAAATATAAATAAAGTAAGGTTGGCCCGATAATTTTATCTATATCTACATTAATCCATATTCAAATTCAATTCAATTATAAATGTATCATATACAATATTATATACAAGAAAACAAAAATAGGGTAACCCCTTTTCCTTTCCTGGACCATTTATTTAGTAAAGTTAAAGTAAGGTCATGAAATAGTTAAAGTTATTTATTTTGTATTTTATACATAATGGATTTACCTGGACCAATACATGATATTCTTGTTGTATTTCTGGGGTCAATTCTTGTATTAGGGGGTCTGGGGGTAGTATTATTTACCAATCCAATTTATTCTGCCTTTTCATTGGGATTGGTTCTTGTTTGTATATCCTTATTCTATATTTCATCGAACTCCTATTTTGTAGCTGCCGCACAGCTCCTTATTTATGTGGGAGCCATAAATATCTTGATCATATTTGCTGTAATGTTCATGAATGGTTCAGAATATTCCAATAATTCCTATTTTTGGACCATTGGAGATGGGGTCACTTTGATGGTTTGTACAACTATTCTTTTTTCACTAATTACTACTATCCCAGATACGTCATGGTACGGAATTATTTGGACTGCAAGGTCAAACCAGATTATGGAACAGGACCTAATAAATAACGTTCAACAAATTGGGATTCATTTATCAACAGATTTTTATCTTCCATTTGAACTCATTTCAATAATTCTTTTAGTTTCCTTGATAGGTGCAATTACTATGGCTCGACAATAAGCAATAAAAATACTTAACTTATAATGATTCCCAATTCTTAGAATTCTAACTAAATTCTAAATAAATAAATAGAAATTTTTAGTTAAATCTATCTACCGTCAATATCTTCTTTTGTTGTGTAATTGTTCTATTCTAATCAATTGAATCGGTTGAATTGTTGTTCATATTGAAATGAATCGAGATTGATAAGGAGTTAGTCAATGATGTTTGAGCATGTCCTTTTTTTGAGTGTTTATTTATTTTCTATCGGTATCTATGGATTGATCACAAGTCGAAACATGGTTAGAGCGCTTATGTGTCTTGAGCTTATACTAAATTCGGTTAATATCAATCTTGTAACATTTTCTGATATATTTGATAGTCGCCAATTAAAAGGAGACATTTTCTCAATCTTTGTTATAGCCATTGCAGCTGCTGAAGCAGCTATTGGACTTGCTATTGTTTCGTCGATCCATCGTAACAGAAAATCAACTCGTATTAATCAATCGAATTTGTTGAATAATTAGTGATAATCATCATAGATAATTTAAATAAAGACACATAAAAATATTTAATAGAATTGAAATACTATTTTTTATTGAATTTGAATGCAATTCCATTTTATTGAATTGCATTTTTATATTTATATTGAAATAATGATGACCGATTTGTTGGCCAATTAATTTTAATTCGCATGTGCAACTCGTATCATCATAATTGTTGAAACGAAAATCAAAGTGTCTTGACCTTTTCTCATAAACAGATTGATTTAAGAAATATATTGATTGTTTTTAATAAACCACTGTTTCGTCTGGTGTCTACAATATTACAATATATAATATATGATTCATTTACTACTAATTTGATTTGACCAGATCGAAAATCTTTTATGTTCAAAACTGTACTTTATAGATCCAATGTCACATTCAGTAAAAATTTATGATACATGTATAGGGTGTACTCAATGTGTACGAGCTTGCCCCACAGATGTATTGGAAATGATACCTTGGGACGGATGTAAAGCCAAGCAAATAGCTTCCGCGCCAAGAACCGAGGACTGTGTAGGTTGTAAGAGATGTGAATCTGCCTGCCCAACAGATTTTTTGAGTGTCCGTGTTTATTTAGGGCCTGAAACAACTCGCAGTATGGCTCTATCTTATTGATACGTTACAAAAAACTCCACTTGAATCATTTGTGATTCCTCTTTACCGACAAAAGCCCGTGCTCGACAAAATATATTATTTTGCGGACGGGCTTTTCTGGTCAAAATGTATCTTGTCTTTATCACGAGTTATTTTCCTTGGTTAACAATACTTGTTGTTTTACCGATATTCGCGGGTTCCTCAATTTTCTTTTTCCCTCATAGAGGGAATAAGATGTTTAGGTGGTATACTATATGTATATGCTTATTAGAACTCCTTCTAACGACTTATGCATTCTGTTATCATTTCCAATTGGATGATCCATTAATGCAATTGAAGGAAGATTCTAAATGGATAGATGTTTTTGATTTCCACTGGAGACTAGGAATCGATGGACTTTCCATAGGACCCATTTTACTGACAGGATTTATCACTACTTTAGCAACTTTAGCAGCTTGGCCAATTACTCGAAATTCGAGGTTGTTCTATTTCCTGATGCTAGCAATGTACAGCGGTCAAATAGGATTATTTTCCTCTCGAGACTTTTTACTTTTTTTCATCATGTGGGAGTTAGAATTAATTCCTGTTTACTTACTTTTATCCATGTGGGGGGGAAAGAAACGTCTCTACTCGGCTACAAAGTTTATTTTGTACACTGCAGGGGGTTCCATTTTTTTCTTAATAGGAGTTCTAGGTATGGGTTTATATGGTTCCAATGAACCAACATTAGATTTTGAAAGATTAATTAATCAATCATATCCTGTGGCATTGGAAATAATATTCTATTTTGGCTTCCTTATTGCTTATGCTGTCAAATTGCCGATTATACCCCTACATACATGGTTACCTGATACCCATGGAGAAGCACATTACAGTACATGTATGCTTTTAGCTGGAATCCTATTAAAAATGGGCGCATATGGATTGATTCGGATCAATATGGAATTACTACCCCACGCTCATTCTATATTTTCTCCTTGGTTGGTGATAATAGGAACAATGCAAATAATCTATGCAGCTTCAACTTCTCTTGGTCAACGTAATTTAAAAAAGAGAATAGCCTATTCCTCTGTATCTCACATGGGTTTCACAATTATAGGAATTGGTTCTATAACCGACATGGGACTCAATGGAGCTATTTTACAAATGCTCTCTCATGGATTTATTGGTGCTGCACTTTTTTTCTTGGCGGGAACGAGTTGTGATAGAACACGTCTTGTTTATCTCGAAGAAATGGGAGGGATATCTATCCCAATGCCAAAAACATTTACCATGTTTAGTAGCTTCTCGATGGCTTCTCTTGCATTGCCAGGAATGAGTGGTTTTGTTGCGGAATTTGTAGTATTTTTTGGACTAATTACTAGTACAAAATATCTTTTAATGTCAAAAATGCTAATTACTTTTGTAATGGCAATTGGAATGATATTAACTCCTATTTATTTATTATCTATGTTACGTCAGATGTTTTATGGATACAAGTTATTTAATATTCCAAACTCTAATTTTTGGGATTCTGGACTACGAGAACTATTTCTTTCAATCTGTATCTTTCTACCCGTAATAAGTATTGGTATTTATCCCGATTTTGTTCTCTCGTTATCAGTTGACAAGGTACACGCTATCTTATCCAATTATTATCATAGATAGTGTTTCATTAATGAAACGGAAGGAAAGTCTTATAATTCTTTGAATTTAATATTTTGAAAATCGTTTGCTGTACTGTATAATGAAAAAAGAAATAAAATGAAAAAGAATTGTAATTAGATACATCTCGAGTTTTTGAGAACCGTTTGAATCAAGGAATCATTCAAATTTAAATGGTTCTCAAAAACTCATAAAAACAAACTTTCATTATATATGGGATGATGTTTTTATCTTATGTATTCTTCATGTAGTTTATTCAATTAGATGTTTATGTGAATGAACCATAACTATGTAGACCTATTCCTAATAGATTGATCCCAAAATAGCATATCCAAATTATAATAAATCCTATAGAAGCTACAAGTGCCGAATTCGTACCTTTCCAATTTATATTTGTTCTAGTATGTAAATAAATCGCGAATATGGTCCAAGTAATAAATGCCCAAGTTTCCTTGGGGTCCCAATTCCAATAGGATCCCCATGCCTCATTAGCCCATACTGCTCCACAAAGAATACCTATGGTTAAAAAGGTAAACCCTAGACTAATGACACGATAACTCCAATAATCCAAACGCTCAGTTAATTGATATTTGTAATAATTTCGAAATGAAGGAAAAGAAGTGTTTTTAAAAACACTTCTTTTTTCATTCAAATATTCAATCTCACCAAAGAAAAATGACTTAATTAATAAATTATTGCTTTTACAAAAAATTTTGATGTTTTTTCGAAATGTAATGACTAGAAGAGCGACTGATAATAATGATCCGCATAAAAGAGCTGCATAGCTCAATAACATCATACTTACGTGCATCATTAACCACTGAGATTGTAGAGCAGGTACTAATATTGCGGATTGATGCATTTCAGTTGAAAGACCCGACATGGCAAAGCCTTGAGTAAAAATGGTACTTGGTGCAATTATTGTGCTTAAATCGTTTTTAAGGTTACGTATCTTGGGAATCATATGAATAATGAAGAAACTACACGAAAGGAAGATTAATGACTCATATAAATTACTTAATGGAAAATGTCCCGAAGAAATCCAACGAGAAACTAATAATCCTGTTATAGAGAAAAAGGTAGCTATCATCCCTTTTTCTGATGAATCACGTAATCCTACAATTTTGTGGACTAATAAGGTCATCAAATGAATCATAATCACAATTGAAATGATCGAAAAAGAGATATGAGTTAATATATGTTCTAAAGTCGCAAATATCATAAAAGGGGTCCCATTACAGAATTGGAAATCGCGAATTGAATACATTTTAGGATCTATTGTATCTCTTTTAGAAGATGCCGCCACTCGGACTCGAACCGAGATGCTTTAGCACTGCTTCCTAAGAGCAGCGTGTCTACCGATTTCACCACGGCGGCTTACTTGAAATAATAATAGTCAATTCATGTTGAATCGTCGAGATTCAAGGATTCAATATAGTTTAGGAAACATTAATTAGAATCAATGAATAAAGACTGGTTTGTGGTTTAAATATTTGAATCTTCAATAAAATACCTACCTAGGTAGTATCGTCGTGGGTTTTTTAACAATCAACTTTCATGTACTAGAAACTAAGTTTTCTCCAAACAGTTGGAACTCCATAGTTTTTTCTCGGTTGAGGTATAAAACTAAGAATTGTCCTTTTTTCTCTATTTTTTTATGATTTGTTTTTCATTTATCCGATTTCATGGATTCAAATGAAAAAGATTGATTTTTTTTTCAATGAACAAAATAAAATAACTAGGATTCCATATCTATCACAATTTCATCATTAAATACAAATAATTAGTATATTAAAATTAAAGTATTAATATTCTTTATTGCGCATATAATTTATAATTTAGAATACCATTTACAAAACCAATTAAGTTTTGGGATAGGCATATAACAAAAGAGTTTCAATCTCTATCACAATTGTACTTTTCACAATAGAAAAGTACAATTGCGATAGGGAAAAAAATAATACTTAGAACCCAATATACAAAAAACTCTTATTCTATATATCACAGCAGTGAGTTCTAAGTAATATTGAGAAATTCAATACAGAAAAATACATTAGTTAACATTCATCTTACAAAATTTGAGGTTCTTTAGGCTATATCAATTGAGATTATTCTAAGACTTTATTATTTGTTTGTCGCACAAAAAAACTTTTTGAATGCCCGGTGGAAACCGATTTCGCTAAAGAAAAAGTTTTTACTGCAACTAAATATCCTTTTTTCTTCCAAATATTTCTACGAATACGTTTTTTTGACATAGAAGTACGTTTTTTTGGAACTGCCAT